TTTCAAATTGATTCAATCGTGAAATACCACGTGTAGGTATCTAGGGAATAGTCGCTTCTAAAGTGAATCCTCCCTAGATACATGAATTTTATTATGATCTATTCTGCGAAAATACGGATCGTGTGCCGAAGATAAAAAATGCAGTTTTTTCTTTAATAAAATTAATAAAAAGAATATGAAAGAATATGAAAAAATTCTAATAGATTTCAAATGAAGACAGATCTTAGGTAAATTGATTGCGAAATGCTTCTGGTAGAGTGTCCAATATCTGTTTTACATCTTCTGTGCGAAAATATTCAATTCCCATAAGATCTTCTTGACTGTTACTCAAAAGGTCCAACAATGTATGTATATTGGACCTTTTGAGACAATTATAGGTCCTGGGGGGCAGTTCTGATTGGTCAATAAAAATACATTTCAACGGAATTCCTTTTTTGTTTCTCTTTAGATTAGTTAATCTATTTTGAAAGGTAAAAAGGGGTAGAGTAAACCTGTTTTTATTTTCCTCGAAATGAATGTCCCCTTCCTCCGCATGTAGAAAGGGAATAAATAAATCAATCAAATTACGAGAAGCTTCATAAAGTGCTTCCTTAGGAGTTAAACTTCCATTCGTCCATATTTCTAGAAAAAGGATTTCTTGTTTTTCATTTCCATTCCCATAAGAATGAATACTATGATTTGCATTTCGAACAGGCATGGATACAGCATCTATAGGATAACTTCCGTCTTGAGAGTTATTTGTGGGGTTCATACGGTATCCGCGATCTCTCTTGATTTGTAATCCAATACGCAAATCAATTGGTTCCGTCAGGTTAGCTATATGCTGTGTTGTGTCAACTATTTCCACGGAAGGTGGTGAGATGATATCTTGAGCGGTTACGTATCTAGGACCCCTGACGCAAATGGATGCGTCTCTAACTCCATACAGATTACTTCTCAATACAATTTCTTTCAAATTTATTAAAATTTCATGTACGGATTCCTCAATACCTACTATCGTAGAATATTCATGCGGCACCCTCTCAGATTTTGCACGTGTGATACATGTTCCTTCTATTTCTCCAAGTAGAGCCCTTCGCATGGCAATACCTATGGTATCGGCTTGACCTTTCATGAGCGGGGACAGAATGAAACGACCATAATAAAGACGCTTACTGTCTACTCTTGATTCAACACATTTCCACTGTAGTGTTCGAGTGGATCCTGCTATTTCCTCTCGAACCATACTAAATATTATTATTTGATCAGATCATTGAATCATTTATTTCTCTTGTAATCCGTTTAATTCTTATTTTTACACACGTCTTTTTTTAGGAGGTCGACATCCATTATGTGGCATAGGTGTTACATCACGTACGAAACTTAATAGTATACCACTTCTACGAATGGCCCGTAATGCTGCGTCTCTTCCGAGACCGGGACCTTTTATCATAACTTCTGCTCGTTGCATACCCTGATCAACTACAGTACGAATAGCATTTGAGGCGGCGGCTTGAGCAGCATAGGGTGTCTTTCTTCTTGTGCCTTTGAATCCAGAAGTACCGGCGGAGGCCCAAGAAACCACCCGACCTCGTACATCTGTAACAGTTACAATAGTATTGTTGAAACTCGCTTGAACATGAATAACCCCTTTTGGTATTCTACGTCCATTCTTACGTGAACCAATACGTCCATTCCTACGCGAACCAATTTTTGGTATAGGTTTTGCCATATTTTTTCATCTCATAAATATGAATCAGAAATATACAGAAAGATACGGAAATATCCATTTCATGTTAAAACAGATCCTTTATTTTTACATGGCCCTTCTTTGAGAAATTTTATAAAAGAAAGATTATCCTTGTCTCTGTTTATGTCTCGGATTGGAACAAATCACTCGAATTCGTCCGCGCCTACGGATCAGTCGACATTTTTCACAAATTTTACGAACGGAAGCTCTTATTTTCATATTTATCACTCCTTACCTCAATTTGGAATCTATTCCTTGGAAGAAAATAAGTCTCTTGTATTTCATTTTTTAGCTTCGAGTTGTATCTCTCACCAAAGGAATGTTTTCAAAAATCATCTAATCGCTCGAATCTTTGTTGCGGAGTCTATAAATTATACGTCCTCTAGTTGAATCATACCGACTTATTTTTATTTTGACTCTATCTCCCGGCAGTATCCGTATCAAACTGCGTCGGATCCTCCCTGAAATATAACCTAGAATTAGATCTTCATTATCTAAATGGACCCGGACGTTGGGAAGTGATTCAGTAATTAAACCTTCATGAATCCATTTTTGTTCTTTCATCCAGGTAACCCCTTGAAATATCATCAACTAATGGAGGAAGAGTTATATAACTTACTTTTCCTCTCTATTTCACAAATTGGAAGTTAGAGATCAAATTAGGATACCGGAGGAAGATTACCATATATAGCACAAAATTTCTCCTCCAATTTTTTCTAGTCTAGCTTCTCGATCTGTCATTATGCCTCGAGAAGTGGAAAGAATTACAATTCCCATTCCACCTAAAATCTTAGGAATTTTTTGATAGTTGGAATAGATTCGTAGACCAGGTCGACTGATACGTTTTAAAATAGTTCTATATATTCCTTTCCTAGTCCTTCTATGGCGCAAGGTTGAAACCAAGAAATCTTTGTTACTTTCCTGATGTTTCCGAACGTTTTCAATAAAACCTTCTCGTAGGAGTATTTTAACAATGTTTTCGGTGATATTAGTGGATGCTATTCGAACCGTTCCATTTTTACTCATGTCAGCATTTCTTATAGAAGTTATTATATCAGCAATAGCGTCTCTGCCCATGACGAATTCTAATTATTGGTGCTTCTTAATTTTGATATAATCAACATGTTTTTTTATTTTGAATTATTCAATTTCAATTATTAATTATTAAAAGTATATGATTAATTAAAAAAGTATATGCGTGAAACACAATCTACTAATTTAATCCATTTCAGATATCCTACTATAACTATATCATAGTTTCATCTACTAGTATTTATAATACTTCAGGAGCTAATGAAACTATTTTAGTAAAATTCAACTGTCTCAATTCCCGAGCAATCGCGCCAAAAACTCGAGTTCCTTTTGGATTTCCTTCTTGATCAATGACAACCGCAGCATTGTCATCATATCGTATTATCATACCGTTGTCACGTTTGAGTTCTTTACATGTACGTACAATTACAGCTCTAATTACTTCTGATCTTTCTAGAGGCATATTGGGCACTGCTTCTTTGATTACAGCAACAATAACGTCACCAATATGAGCATATCGATGATTACCGGCTCCTATGATTCGAATACACATCAATTCTCGAGCTCCGCTGTTATCTGCTACATTCAAAAGGGTCTGAGGTTGAATCATATCATTTTTATTTGAATCTGTTATTTCAATGCAAAGAATGAGGAAAAAAAGAAATAGTGTTTGTCTAGAAATAAATAAATCCGCGGTTGTTTTTTCATCCTCAATACCCCTTTTGTTTATCTTTAGTTCTATATCCCTATCCTGAAATAATAAATTGAGTTCGTATAGGCATTTTGCACGCAGCTATTGAGATAGCTGCTCTGGCTACAGTTTCTGATACTCCACCCATTTCATAAAGTATTCGGCCTGGTTTAACAACGGATACCCAATATTCGGGAGATCCTTTCCCCGAACCCATACGTGTTTCCGTGGGTCTTATTGTAACAGGTTTGTCTGGAAATATACGTACCCACATTTTTCCACCACGACGCGCATATGGTGCCATTGCTCTTCGCCCTGCTTCTATTTGTCTAGCTGTGATCCAAGCGGGTTCAAGTGCCTGAAGAGCGTATCTGCCGAAACAAATATGATTGCCCCGACAAGATATTCCCTTCATTCTTCCTCTATGGTGCTTACGAAATCTAGTTCTTTTAGGGTTATAGTTGATGGTTTTTTCTTAATCCCACCTCTACTACAGAACCGGACATGAGAGTTTCCTCTCATCCAGCTCCTCGCGAATGAAAAGATTCGATACGGATACACATCCATTTAATAATTAGTACACTAAACTAAGTAATGGGATTTATTGATATTTCATTTATTACATAGGAAGCTCCATATATGGCTAGATGTGTATATTTATAGATAAAGATAATGCTTATTTTTTATAACGAATCCCTATTTTTTTTTATTTTACTCTTATCGAGTCAAGACAATACAATATTGTATTGTAATACGAGTCAAGACAATACAATATTGTATTGTAATACAATAAATAAATAAGGGTTTCGCGGGCGGATATTGACTCTTTCCTGCTTCATTCGTAGGATCAATCCATGACCTCTCAGAGTAAATCAATTTGTTCTTGGTTCGTTCCGCCATCCCGCCCGATGAATCATTAGGATTCATTTTTATTTTCTATTTTATTTATATTTTAATAGTTGAATCTTATATAGTCACAGGTTTCGTCGTTCCTATAGCTTCTCTATTAATGGTTAGGCCTGAACTCTGCAACGGAGCTCCCAACAAAATTGGTTCCCGAGTCAATCTCCTCAGTTTCTATTAACCCAGGGCTCTTTATTATTTATATTATACTTTATTATTTGTATTATTATGATAGGTGATTCATAGACCATACATATTGGAATCATCTATCATTGATATTTTTGTTCTCTCTTTCTATCACCTTTCCATTTATCCGCATCCCTTTACTTTTTTTTTTTCTTCAAAATCCATAATCAGATTTGTTTTTTATGAAAATTTCAGTTGTTACAACTATATGATTGATTCAGTCATTCAGTCATATAGTGACTGTTTCTTGGGATCTTAGTTTTTCGTTTATTTTATTATTTTATTTTATATAGTTATTAAGTTTATAGTGGAGGTCAGTCTTTTTTTTTGAAGCCCAGCTTTAAACTCTAAAGAAAAAACTAACGAGTCACACACTAAGCATAGCAATTATATCAAAAGTAAGATTAATCTATTTTTTATTCAACCTTATAGAATTAGAATTGTTTATTTTTTGTTTGA